ACAGGAGGAAGAAAATGAGGAAAAATCGACGGAAGATCATGAAATTCGTTCAAGAAAAGCCAAACGTGTGGTAATTTATACTGATAATGAGAATAATACCAATTCTATTACTAATACGAATAATACTAGTAATAGTGATCAAGCAGAAGAAGTGGCTTTGATACGCTACTCGCAACAATCGGATTTTCGTAGGGATATAATAAAAGGATCCATGCGTACTCAAAGACGTAAAACAGTTACTTGGGAAATGTTTCAAGCAAATGTGCATTCCCCACTTTTTTTGGATCGAATAGACAAAACATTTTTTTTTTCTTCTTTTGATATCTCTAAAATGATGAATCTCATTTTTAGGAATTCGGTCGAGAGAGAACCGGAATTGAAAATTTCCAATTTTGAGGAGGAAGAGACAAAAGAAAAGAAAAAAAAAAACGAGGAGAAAAAAGAGGAAAATGAACGGATAGCAATATCAGAAACTTGGGATAACATTATATTTGCTCAAGCAATAAGAGGTTCGATGTTAGTAACCCAATCCTTTCTTAGAAAATACATTGTATTGCCTTCATTGATAATAGCTAAAAATATTGGCCGTATGTTATTATTCCAATTCCCCGAGTGGTATGAGGATTTGAAGAAATGGAATAAAGAAATGCACGTTAAATGCACCTATAACGGTGTTCAATTATCGGAAACAGAATTTCCAAAAGATTGGTTAACAGACGGTATTCAGATAAAGATTCTATTTCCTTTCTTTCTTAAACCTTGGCGAAGATCTAAAATACGATCTCATCATAGAGATCCAATGAAAAAAAAAGGAAAAAAAGCAAATTTTTGTTTTTTAACAATTTGGGGAATGGAAGCAGAAGTTCCTTTTGGTTCTCCCCGAAAAGGACCTTCTTTTTTTGAACCCATTTATAAAGAACTCCAAAAAATAATTAGAAAAATAATTAGAAAAGTCAAAAAGAATTTTTTTTTCGTTCTAAAAGTTTTTAAAGAAAAAAAAAGATGGATTATCAAAATAGTTCTAGTTATAAAACAAAAAATGAAGGAACTTGAAAAAGTAAACCCCATTTTCTTATTTGAATTGAGGAAGGTAAAAGTATATAAACCGAATGAAAATGTAAGAGATTCTAAAATAAATAATAAGATTATTCGCGAATCAACCATTCGAATTCGATCCATGAATTGGGCAAATTACTCACTCATAGAAAAAAAAATAAAGGATCTTGCTGATAGGACAGTCACAATCAGGAATCAAATAGAACTAGAACGAATCACAAAAGACAAGAAAAAAATAGTTCTAACTTGTGATGATAAAAAATCGGAATCACAGAAACATATTTTGCAGATATTTAAAAGAAAAAAGATTCGATTTATACGTAAATTCCATTTTTTTATGAAATCATTCATTGAAAAAATATACATAGATATCTTTCTACGTATGATTCCTATTTTTAGGATCAATGCACAATTTTTCTTTGAATCAACAAAAAAAATTATCACAAAATCGATTTACAACGATGAAACAAATCGAGAAGGAATTGATGAAAGAGATCAAAATACAATGAACTTTATTTCGACTATAAAAAATTCGTTTTATAATACTAATATCAGTAATAATAATTCAAATATTTATTATTATTATTCAAATATTTATTATTATAATTATGATTTATCCTCCTTGTCCCAAGCATATGTATTTTACAAATTATCACAAACCCAATTACTTAACAAGTATCACTTGAGATCTGTACTTCAATATCCCAGGACCCATTCTTTTATTAAGGATAAAATCAAGGATTATTGTATGACACGAGGAATATTTGATTCCAAATCAAAGCAAAAGAAAATTTATAAGTCTGGAAAAAATGAATGGAAAAACTGGTTAAAAGGCCATTATCAATACAATTTATCTCAGACAAAATGGTCTCGATTAGTACCTCAAAAATGGCGAAATAGAATCAACCAACGTTCTACGATTCAAAATAAAAACTCAATTAAATTTGATTTACATAAAAAAGAAAAAGACCAATTAATTCATTACATGAAACAAAATTACTATGCGGTGGCAGTGGATTCATTGACGAGTCAAAAAGAAAAATTTAAAAAACACTACAGATATTATCTTTTATCACATAAATATATGAATTATGGGAATAGGAAGGACTCATATATTTATGAATCAACATTACAAGTAAAAGGAGACCAAGAAATTCCATACAATTTCAATACACTGAAACCCGAATCATTTTATGTATTGGTAAGTATAGCTATTAGTAATTATCTAGAAAAGGAATATATTATTGCTACACATAAAAATCTGGATAGAAAATATTTTGATTGTAGAATTCTCCATATTTTTCTTAGAAAAAATATCGACATTGAGACCTGGACCAATACGCATATCAGCACCAAAATTGAGAAAAATACTAAGACTGAAAACAAAATTATCAAAAAATTGAAAAAAAAAGATATTTTTTCTCTTACAATTCATCAAGGAATTAAACCATCCCATCAAAAAAAACACTTTTTTGATTGGATGGGAATGAATCAAGAAAAGGTTTATCGTACCATATCAAATCTAGAACCCCGGTTCTTCCCAGAATTTGTGCCACTTTTTGATGCATATAAGATTAAACCATGGATCATACCAATCAAATTACTTCTTTTTTATTTTGATTTCTATGAAAATATTAGTCAAAATAAAAGCATCAACATAAATCAAAATAAAAAAAAAAATCTTCAGATATCATCTAATCAAAAAGAATATCTTAAATTAGAAAATTCCAACCAAGAAAAAAACGAACAACAGGGACAAGAAAATCTTGGATCAGATATACGAAAACAAAACAAAAAAAAAAATGTTGAAGACAATTACGCGGGATCAGACATTAAAAAGGGTAAAAAGAAAAAACAATCCAAGAAAAAGAAGGAAGCAGAACTAGATTTCTTCCTGAAAAAATATTTCCTTTTTCAATTAAGATGGGATGACTCCTTGAATCAAAGAATGATCAATAATATCAAGGTATATTGTCTCCTACTTAGACTGATAAATCCAAGGAAAATTGCTATATCCTCGATTCAAAGAGGAGAAATGCATCTGGATGTAATGCTAATTCAGAAACATCTAGCTCTTACAGAATTGATAAAAAGGGGAGTATTGATTATCGAACCGATTCGTTTATCTATAAAAAGGGATGGAAAATTTATTATATATCAAACCCTAGGTATTTCATTGATCGATAAAATGAAGCACCAAACTAACAGAAAATGCATAAAAAAAAGATATGTTGATAAGAAGAATTTGGATAAATCCGTTGCAAGACACGGCAATATGCTTGTGGATGGAGACAAAAGTAATTATGATTTCTTTGTTCCTGGAAATATTCTATCTCCTAGACGTCGTAGAGAATTGAGAATTCTAATTTGTTTTAATTCTCGTAATTGGAATTTTGTGGATAGAAATCCAGTATTTTGCAATGAAAACAACATAAGAAACTCTGGAAAATTTTTGAATGAGGACAAGCATTTTAATACTAATACAGATACAAATAAATTCATTAAATGCAAATTGTTTCTTTGGCCCAATTACCGATTAGAAGATTTAGCTTGTATGAATCGCTATTGGTTTAATACCAATAATGGCAATCGTTTCAGTATGTCAAGGATATATATGTATCCACGATTCAGAATTTGTTAATAGTATATTTCATATATATCTGTGATATTTTTCGGTAGATGAAAGCCGAAAGATATACATATACGCTGTATTACATTCTGGTACATGACACGGATCTAATGGCGTATCAACTCAATTGGATCTAGGACGAAATCGGCAGAATCTTTTTAGGTACAAAGAAATCATTCTCTTCCATGAATGTAGAAATGTATTTTCTCTTTCTTTTCTACCCAAATTGAAAATTTGGGTAGAAAAGAAAGAGAAAATAGGAAAAAATCAAAATTTTTGTGTGTACTAGATTGAAATAACTGGCATAAAGATTATTATTTTGATTTTTCCTGATCGATTCGGTAAAGTAAAATAAATACATGGGAAAGAAAAAAAGATAGAAAATTTTTTTTATGATCAAAAATTCATTCATCTCGGTTATTTCACAAGAAGAAAAAGAAGAAAACAAGGGTTCTGTTGAATTTCAAGTATTAAGTTTCACCAGTAAGATACGTAGACTTACTTCACATTTGGAATTGCACAAAAGAGATTTTTTATCCCAAAGGGGTCTACGAATAATTCTGGGAAAACGTCAACGGCTCCTGGCTTATTTGTCAAAGAAAAATAGAGTCCGTTATAAGAAATTAATGGATCAGTTGGATATTCGGGAGCCAAAAACTCGTTAATTTAATCGTTTGAATTTTTTTTAATAGTTATTTTATTAGATTTTTCATTTTGATGAACCTCGTTTTGAGGAATTCGTGGAATAATGAATTAAGGAAGAAAAAATATGACTATACCGGCTACAAGAAAAGATCTCATGATAGTCAATATGGGTCCTCACCACCCATCAATGCATGGTGTTCTTCGACTGATCGTTACTCTCGATGGTGAAGATGTTATTGATTGTGAACCCATATTGGGATATTTACACAGAGGGATGGAAAAAATAGCAGAAAACCGAACAATTATACAATATCTTCCTTATGTAACACGTTGGGATTATTTAGCTACTATGTTCACAGAGGCAATAACGGTAAATGCACCAGAACAATTGGAAAATGTTCAAGTACCTCAGAGAGCCAGTTATATCAGAGTAATTATGCTGGAGCTGAGTCGTATAGCTTCTCATTTGTTATGGCTTGGACCTTTTATGGCAGATATCGGTGCCCAGACTCCTTTTTTCTATATTTTCAGAGAGAGAGAATTGTTATATGATTTATTCGAAGCCGCCACAGGTATGCGAATGATGCATAATTATTTCCGCATCGGAGGAGTAGCTGCTGATCTACCTCATGGCTGGATAGATAAATGTTTGGATTTCTGCGATTATTCTTTAACAGGAGTTGTTGAATATCAAAAACTTATTACACGGAATCCCATTTTTTTGGAACGAGTTGAAAGAGTAGGCATTATTGGTGGAGAGGAAGCAATAAATTGGGGTTTATCAGGACCAATGTTACGAGCTTCTGGAATCCAATGGGATCTTCGTAAGGTTGATCATTATGAGTGTTACAATGAATTCGATTGGGAAGTCCAATGGCAAAAAGAAGGAGATTCATTAGCTCGTTATTTAGTACGAATAGGTGAAATGGGGGAATCTATAAAAATTATTCAACAGGCTCTAGAAGGAATTCCTGGAGGTCCCTATGAGAATTTAGAAGTCCGACGCTTTGATAGAGCAAAAAATTCCGAATGGAATGATTTTGAATATAGATTTATTAGTAAAAAACCTTCACCCAATTTTGAATTGTCGAAACAAGAACTTTATGTCAGAGTAGAAGCCCCAAAAGGAGAATTAGGAATTTATTTGATAGGGGATAATAGCATTTTCCCCTGGAGATGGAAAATTCGTCCACCCGGTTTCATCAATTTGCAAATTCTTCCTCAGCTAGTTAAAAGAATGAAATTGGCTGATATCATGACGATACTAGGTAGTATAGATATTATTATGGGAGAAGTTGATCGTTGAAATGATAATTGATACGAGAGAAGTACAAGCTATCAATTCTTTTTCTACATTGGAATCCATAAAAGAAATCTATGGACTCATATGGATGTTTGTATCCATTTTTACCCTTATATTTGGAATCATAATAGGGGTACTAGTAATTGTGTGGTTAGAAAGAGAAATATCTGCAACGATACAACAACGTATTGGGCCTGAATATGCTGGTCCGTTGGGAATTCTTCAAGCTCTAGCAGATGGGACTAAATTACTTTTTAAGGAGGACCTACTCCCATCTAGAGGAGATATTCGTTTGTTTAGTGTCGGACCGTCTATAGCGGTCATATCAATTCTACTAAGTTATTTAGTAATTCCTTTTGGGTACCGCCTTGTTTTAGGTGATCTCAGTATAGGTGTTTTTTTATGGATCACCATTTCAAGTATTGCCCCTATTGGGCTTCTTATGTCAGGATATGGATCGAATAATAAATATTCTTTTTCAGGTGGTCTACGAGCTGCTGCTCAATCTATTAGTTATGAAATACCATTAACTCTATGTGTGTTATCAATATCTCTACGTGTGATTCGTTGGAACATGAACTTTTACCTCTTTCCTAGAAATAAATAAAGAAAAGAGGTTGAATGTATTGAATAGATATTTTTTTTATTCATCGATGAGTTAAACCAGATAGTTATATGAGTGAAACAAAACAGCTTATAAATTTGCAGTAAGAAGAGAAAATCTCATTCCCTATGTACAAGAATGAAGTTAAAGTAAACATAAGCAGCGTAAACTGTTTACCCCAAGATTGAGATTCTTTGATTAGTCATCATATCTTGAAGCGGGTGCAAAAGATCAACTGTATGGAGTTTCCACTACTGCCTTGTATGTATTAACATACCGGGGATCAATCAAAAATCGGTGGACAGTTAGGAACACCAAGGTACACAAAGGATTAGTAATGGGGATAATGTAAGGTATCAAAAAAAGAGATATTTCTGCATAAAACGAATCATAATAAGGGCTTTAAGTTGGTAGAAATGATCAAGAAGTACCTCCCTACGATTCCGATCTCGAGTATGCTCCTATTCACTGATTAAAGAAATGACTATCAAGAACGAATTAATCCTTTATTTTTTTTTTCTAAATACCTTCTTCTGAGACAGAAGAACAGGAACAAAAGAAATGGAATGCAATAATCGAATGAATGAATAAAAATTTTTATAAAATAAAAAAAGGATCTTTATTTATTCTTTCTTTCCTATATCCGTATTCATACATACGGAATTCTTATCATGATTCATGAACTAATGCCTATATATATATATATTGATAACGAATATTTTATTGAAAGATTAAGTTATTACCGAACAAAGAAAAATTATCATTATAAGGATGAGATCAATTCGAAAGCACTTTTTTTCTTATTCTAGCGGACAGAATTCCATTGGTCTAATTTGGGACTCTCCGATGTATCTTTATTCGATCTATCCTCCAAAGAGGGCGAAAATACCGAACCAGTCCTTACATTTATTTGTGGCCATAGAGAAGCCGTATGAAGCTGAAGTTTCATGTACGGTTTTGTAATAGCGATGGGAACAGTGATGTTATTATCGACTATGATTATCTAATAGTTCAAGTACAGTTGATATAGTTGAAGCACAGTCAAAATATGGTTTTTGGGGGTGGAATCTGTGGCGTCAACCTATAGGGTTTATTGTTTTTCTAATTTCTTCTCTAGCCGAATGTGAGAGATTGCCGTTTGATTTACCGGAAGCAGAGGAGGAATTAGTAGCAGGTTATCAAACCGAATATTCAGGTATCAAATTTGGTTTATTTTATATTGCTTCTTACCTAAATCTATTACTTTCTTCATTATTTGTAACAGTTCTTTACTTAGGTGGGTGGAATTTTTCTATTCCGTACATATCCATTCCTGAACTTTTCGGAATAAATAAAATGGCCGGAGTTTTTGGAATGACAATTGGTATCTTTATTACATTAGCTAAAGCTTATTTGTTTCTGTTCATTCCTATCACAACAAGATGGACTTTGCCTAGGATAAGAATGGACCAACTATTAAATCTTGGATGGAAATTTCTTTTACCTATTTCTTTAGGTAATCTATTATTGACAACTTCTTCCCAACTTGTTTCACTATAAATAAGAAAATACGATAACGATATTCCAGATTCATAACCTCTTTCAAACAAGAGAAAGAAACATCCATTTTTTCCTGGATATTTACAATATGTTCTCTATGGTGACTGGGTTCATGAATTATAGTCAACAAACAATACGAGCTGCAAGGTATATTGGTCAAAGTTTCGTAATTACCTTATCTCACACAAATCGTTTACCTATAACTATTCAATATCCTTATGAAAAATCGATCACATCAGAGCGTTTCCGTGGTCGAATCCACTTTGAATTTGATAAATGTATTGCTTGTGAAGTATGTGTTCGTGTATGCCCGATAGATCTACCCGTTGTTGATTGGAGATTTGAAAGAGATATTAAAAAAAAACAATTGCTTAATTATAGTATTGATTTTGGGGTCTGTATATTTTGTGGTAATTGTGTCGAGTATTGTCCAACAAACTGCTTATCAATGACTGAAGAATATGAACTTTCTACTTCTGATCGTCACGAATTGAATTATAATCAAATTGCTTTGGGTCGGTTACCAATGTCAATAATTGGAGATTACACAATTCAAACAGTTATGAATTCGACTCAAATCAAAATAGACAAAGATAACCCCTTTGATTCAAGAACGATTACCAATTACTAAGATTTTGTTTTGATATAAAAGACCCAAGCTTTTTTGTTTTGTTTGGTCAGTAACTACAAATAATAACTAATATTGTTGAGAATTATTCTTTGATTTAAACTGAGAATCTATTTTTCGTGATGATTTCGAAATATACAATCCCCGTTACTCTTTTCTCGAGAATTTTATCTATATCTACATTAATACATATAAAAAAGTTTTAATTCAATTAGGAATGTACCATATACAAGAAAAAAAGGGGTAACCCCTTTTCCTTTTCTGCACCATTCAGTAAGGTCATGAAATATTTCGACTTATTTATTAATTTATCATTTTTATAATGGATTTACCTGGACCAATACATGATATTCTTGTAGTATTTTTTGGATCAGTTCTTGTATTAGGAGGTCTGGGAGTAGTATTATTTACCAATCCCATTTTTTCTGCCTTTTCGTTGGGATTGGTTCTTGTTTGTATATCCTTATTCTATATTCTATCGAATTCCTATTTTGTAGCTGCCGCACAGCTCCTTATTTATGTTGGAGCCATAAATGTCTTAATCATATTTGCTGTAATGTTCATGAATGGTTCAGAATATTCCAATGATTCCTATTTTTGGACCATTGGAGATGGAGTCACTTCACTGGTTTGTACAAGTATTCTTTTTTCACTAATTACTATTATCCCAGATACGTCATGGTACGGAATTTTTTGGACTACAAGATCAAGCCAGATTATAGAACAGGACCTAATAAGTAACATTCAACAAATTGGGATTCATTTATCAACAGATTTTTATCTTCCGTTTGAACTCATTTCCATAATTCTTTTAGTTTCCTTGATAGGTGCAATTACTATGGCTCGTCAATAATAAATACTTAGAATTAAATTCTAAGATTTATAAATTATAAGATTTATAAATTCTAAATAAATAAAATAAATGGAAAGGTTTAAGGTTTTTATAAGGCTTTTAATTAAACCTATCTATTGCCAATACCTTCTTTTATTCTGTAATCGTTCTATTCTAATCAATCGAATCGGTTGAATTGTTGTTCATATTGAAATGAATCGAGATTGATAAGGAGTTAGTCAATGATGTTCGAGCATGTACTTTTTTTGAGTGTCTATTTATTCTCTATCGGTATCTATGGATTGATCACAAGTCGAAAGATGGTTAGAGCACTTATGTGTCTTGAACTTATACTCAATTCGGTTAATATCAATCTCGTAACATTTTCTGATATATTTGATAGTCGCCAATTAAAAGGCGACATTTTCTCAATCTTTGTTATAGCTGTTGCGGCTGCTGAAGCAGCTATTGGGTTAGCTATTGTTTCATCAATCCATCGTAACAGAAAATCAACTCGTATCAATCAATCGAATTTGTTGAATAATTAGTTATGATCATAAGATATGTAATATCACATAGATATTAATATATTTAGTATTGAATTAATTTACTATTGAATAATAAATATTTTCATATTGAATAAATACTTTGAATTAATATTGAAATATTGACCAATTTGGTGGTCAATTTGAATTCACATGCGCAACTCGCATGATCATGGTTGTTGAAAGAGAAATCAAAGTCTCTTGGACTTTTCTCATGAA